CTTACTTAACTCAAAAAAAAAAGAATTATGGCAAATTTTAGCTTTCAAGACTGAAATCATTAGCAAATTATTATTAATAATAATTAATTAATTAAATAATAATAATAATAAATCATTAATAATAATAATAATTAATTAAATAATAATATTAATAATAATAATAAATCATTAATAATAATAATTAATTAATAAATAATAATTAATATATTTATAGATTAATAATTAAATCTACCCTCAATATATATGAGGGTAGATTTTAATATTATTAATATATAATAATAATAATAAATCATTAATAATAATAATAATTAATTAAATAATAATATTAATAATAATAATAAATCATTAATAATAAATAACAATTATAATGTAGCATTCCTTATTTTTATCTCAAAATAAAATAAATGAGAAAATAATTAATTAACAAAATTTGGAATAATATTGAATTAATTCATTTAATAAAAATTTTTAATTATTAAATTTGTGAATTAATAAATTTTATTAAGTTATTTAACATTAATATAATTGCCAGGACCTTAATCATTATTAAACAATATATGAATGCTATTCAAATTATAATTTAATATTCCCNAAAAAAAAAAAAAAAAAAAAAAAAATATAGTATACAGTTAAGTTTATTTTTGTTGATTTATTAATTTTAATCAACCTTCATTTAATAATGATTATATTAGTTATTCCTTATTACCATTAGTAAGGCGTCCTAGCTGAGCGATTACTTACTATAATATAGCACTCTACCTTCTTTCTTTCTCTTTCTATAAGAAAGAAGGTAGCTCCCACCTGTTGATTCATTAATTTTAATCAACCTTCATCTAACATTAGCTATCTGGCTTTACTACCCCAATAGTRAGGCGTCCTAGCTGAGCGATTACTTACTATAATATAGCACTCTACCTTCTTTCTTTCTCTTTCTATAAGAAAGAAGGTAGCTCCCACCTGTTGATTCATTAATTTTAATCAACCTTCATCTAACATTAGCTATCTGGCTTTACTACCCCAATAGTRAGGCGTCCTAGCTGAGCGATTACTTACTATAATATAGCACTCTACCTTCTTTCTTTCTCTTTCTATAAGAAAGAAGGTAGCTCCCACCTGTTGATTCATTAATTTTAATCAACCTTCATCTAACATTAGCTATCTGGCTTTACTACCCCAATAGTRAGGCGTCCTAGCTGAGCGATTACTTACTATAATATAGCACTCTACCTTCTTTCTTTCTCTTTCTATAAGAAAGAAGGTAGCTCCCACCTGTTGATTCATTAATTTTAATCAACCTTCATCTAACATTAGCTATCTGGCTTTACTACCCCAATAGTRAGGCGTCCTAGCTGAGCGATTACTTACTATAATATAGCACTCTACCTTCTTTCTTTCTCTTTCTATAAGAAAGAAGGTAGCTCCCACCTGTTGATTCATTAATTTTAATCAACCTTCATCTAACATTAGCTATCTGGCTTTACTACCCCAATAGTRAGGCGTCCTAGCTGAGCGATTACTTACTATAATATAGCACTCTACCTTCTTTCTTTCTCTTTCTATAAGAAAGAAGGTAGCTCCCACCTGTTGATTCATTAATTTTAATCAACCTTCATCTAACATTAGCTATCTGGCTTTACTACCCCAATAGTRAGGCGTCCTAGCTGAGCGATTACTTACTATAATATAGCACTCTACCTTCTTTCTTTCTCTTTCTATAAGAAAGAAGGTAGCTCCCACCTGTTGATTCATTAATTTTAATCAACCTTCATCTAACATTAGCTATCTGGCTTTACTACCCCAATAGTRAGGCGTCCTAGCTGAGCGATTACTTACTATAATATAGCACTCTACCTTCTTTCTTTCTCTTTCTATAAGAAAGAAGGTAGCTCCCACCTGTTGATTCATTAATTTTAATCAACCTTCATCTAACATTAGCTATCTGGCTTTACTACCCCAATAGTAAGGCGTCCTAGCTGAGCGATTACTTACTATAATATAGCACTCTACCTTCTTTCTTTCTCTTTCTATAAGAAAGAAGGTAGCTCCCACCTGTTGATTCATTAATTTTAATCAACCTTCATCTAACATTAGCTATCTGGCTTTACTACCCCAATAGTAAGGCGTCCTAGCTGAGCGATTACTTACTATTTGCCAATTTTTTTTTAAGTGTATTTTAATTAAGTTTGATTCTTGCTTTTATGTTAATTTTTTAAATTAATTATATGCTTAGTTCTTAATTATTAAATTAGCAGTAAATTGTTTTATTGTAATTTTTATTATTACTTAGATATTTAATAATAAATTGGATAAATTTTGTGCCAGCATTCGCGGTTATACAATTCATTTAAATTAACAATTTTGGTTAATGTATTTATTCTAAATATTGATTATATTATTTTTTTATTTAGGTGGAATTTATATTTAATTTAATTTTCTAAATTTTTATTTTACTAAGTCTAATTTATAAACTAGGATTAGATACCCTATTATTTTAGATCTAAATTTTAATGCCTGAATATTAATAGCTATGTTCTATAAAACTCAAAGAATTTGGCGGTAATCTACCCTTACAGAGGAACCTGTACTTTAATTGATAAACCACGATAATTTTCACCTTCAAATTTTATTTGTATACCGCTATACATTAGAGTATTTTAAGAAGAAATTTTCTTTATATTTGATAAATTCATATTAGGTCAAGGTGCAGTTTTTTTAGGGTTAGTATGGGTTACATTATTTTTATTTATTATTGAATTAAATTTATTTATTTAAATTATCATGAAATAGGATTTGTGAGTAATTTAAATTAATTAATTTTTTTGAATTTGGCTCTTGATTATGTACATATCGCCCGTCACTCCCAATAATATGGGATAAGTCGTAACAAAGTAGTTGTACCGGAAGGTGTATCTAGAATGTACAAATAGTAGCTTATATGAAAGCTTATTATTTACATTAATAGGAAAACTTATGTTTTATTTGATTATAAATATTTATTATGTTTATTATTAATATTTTTATTTTAGTATTAAATGAGAAAAATTGATTTTATTAAATTGAAAAGTTATTTATTTTACAATTTTATAATAATTATATAGTACCTTTTGTATCAGGGTTGATTAAATTAATTTTATTTTTATAATATTCCCGAAATAAAGATATTTATTTTAAATTTTTTTTTGTTGTTTTATTAACATTTATAAATATAATATGGTAGATAGACTCTAATCGCTCTTTATTATATCTGGTTATTTAGGAATTCAATTTAATTGATGATTAAAGTTAGTCTTTCATTTTATTTAATTTAATCTTATAAAATTTGGGATAATCTGTTTTTTTATTTAAAATTTTAATAAATTATTATTTTTTTATTTTAAAATCTTATATTTAGTTCTTAATAGATTAATATTAATATTTTTAATTTTATTAAATTTATATTTTTACTAAATTTATTAAATAATTTTATATTTTTTTTCAATAATGATTAAATTAGTATGGTTTTAAATTAAAATATAAATAACTCGACAAAATTAATCTTCAACTGTTTATCAAAAACATTTCTTTTAGTTTAAAATTAAAGGTAAGTTCTGCCCTATGATTTATTAATTAAATGGCTGCAGTATATTGACTGTGCAAAGGTAGCATAATAATTAGTCATTTAATTGTTGACTTGTATGAATGGATACATGAAAGATTTATTTTTTTTATTTTACAATTAAAATTTTATTTTTAGGTAAAAAAGCTTTAATTAATTTTTAGGGACGATAAGACCCTAAAGAACTTTATTATATATTTATTATTAAGTATTTTTAGCTTATTATTATATTTATATTTTATATATTTTTTTGTTGGGGTGACAGATAAATTTAACTTTATTTTTTTAAATCATTAATTTATGATTGTTATGATCCATAATTTAGATTAAAAGATTAAGTTACCTTAGGGATAACAGCGTAATTTTAATGGGGAGTTCATATTTATATTAAAGTTTGCGACCTCGATGTTGAATTAAGATAAGATTGAGGGGCAGGTTTTTCATTTCTGAGTCTGTTCGACTTTTAAATTCTTACATGATTTGAGTTCAAACCGGTGTAAGCCAGGTTGGTTTCTATCTTAAAAAATATTTTTTTATTTAGTACGAAAGGACCAATAATTACAATTTTTTTTTGTTTATTATTGAATTTAATTATTGATTTGGCAGATTAGTGCATTAAATTTAGAATTTAATAATGTGGTGTTTCACATTCAATAATTATTTACTTAATTTCATTAATTTTATTGATTATAGTAATGGTATCTGTTGGGTTTTTTACATTACTCGAACGTAAATTTTTGAGATATATACAAATTCGTAAAGGTCCTAATAAAGTGGGTTATCTTGGTTTATTGCAACCTTTTAGAGATGGGGTAAAATTATTTTTAAAGGAATCTTGTTGGCCAATAAATTCTAATGTTTTTATATATTTTGTTTGTCCTATTTATAGATTAGCTCAGTCTCTTTTTATTTGATGCCTTTTTCCTTATTATGTTAATTTGATTGAGTATAATTACTCAATATTACTTTTTTTATGTATTTCTGGAATTGGTGTGTATGGATTAATTGTTTGTGGGTGATCTTCAAATAGAATATATTCAATGTTGGGCTGTATTCGTAGAGTCTCTCAAGCTATTTCTTATGAAGTTTCTTTGGCATTAATTTTATTAAGTTATTTTTTTCTTTGTGATAGATATAATTTTACTGATTTTTATAATATTCAACAAAATTGTTGATTTTTATTTCTTTCTACCCCAATATTTATATGTTGATTTTCTTGTTGTTTAGCGGAAACAAATCGTTCTCCTTTTGATTTTTCGGAAGGTGAAAGAGAATTGGTATCTGGGTTTAATGTTGAGTATGGATCAGGTGGTTTTGCTTTTCTTTTTATTTCTGAGTATTCTAGAATTATTTTTATATGCTTAATTACTAATGTTGTTTTTTTTGGTGCTGATTATATATTCTTCTTTTTTTATTTAAAGCTTATTTTTTTTTGTTTTGTTTTTATTTGAGTTCGTAGCTCTTTACCCCGCTATCGGTATGATAGGCTTATATATTTAGCTTGAAAATGTTATTTACCTATAAGTTTGAATTACATTTTTTTTTATATATTGGTGAAATGTTTAAATTTTTAATCATTTTTTTTTGTAAAGTTATTAAATACCTCTTTCTTATATTTTCAAAATATATGCTTTAAATATAAGCTAAATAACTAATTTAGAGTTTTATCCCATATTTTAGTAATTAAAGGGTCAGTAATAAAATACAAAAAATATATAAATGTTAAAACTATTCCTGTTGTTGTGTAAGGCAGTTCTACTGGTCGTGCACCAATTCATGTTAATAAGATAATTGTAACTGAAAAAATTCAAAAATTTATTTGGTTAATAGGATAAAATATGATTCCTTTAAATTTTATTTTTATTGAAATAGGTAGAATTAGTAAAATAATAATTGATAGGAATAGTGCTATTACTCCTCCTAATTTATTAGGAATTGATCGAAGGATTGCGTAAGCAAATAAGAAATATCATTCTGGTTGGATATGGATTGGAGTTACTATTGGATTTGCAGGAGTGAAATTATCGGGGTCAGATAATATGTAAGGCTCAATTATATTTAATACAAATAATATAGTGAGAATAATTATAAATCCCATTAAATCTTTAATTGTAAAATATGGATGAAATGGAATTTTATCAATATTTGAATTTATACCAATTGGATTATTTGATCCTGTTGTGTGTAAGAAAAATAAATGAATAATTACTATCATAGAAATGATAAATGGCAGTAGAAAGTGTAATCTAAAGAATCGTGAAAGGGTTGCATTATCAACTGCAAAACCTCCTCAGATTCAGTTTACTAATATTGACCCAATATAAGGAATTGCTGATATTAAATTTGTAATTACTGTTGCACCTCAAAATGATATTTGTCCCCATGGTAATACATACCCTAAGAATGCAGTTGCTATTGTTAATAATAAAATTATTATCCCCACTACTCAGGTTTTAATAAATTTATAAGATCCATAATAAATACCTCGTCCTGTGTGTAAGTATATACAGATAAAAAAAAGTGAGGCCCCATTTGAATGTAAAGTTCGTATTAATCATCCATAATTTACATCCCGCGTAATATGATTTACTCTAATAAAAGCTATTTCAATATTTGATGTGTAGTGTATTGATAATAAAATACCTGAAATTAATTGAATTGATAAACATATTCCTAAGATTGAACCAAAGTTTCATCAAGCTGATAGATTTATTGGTGCTGGTAAGTCAATTAATGAATTATTAAAAATTTTTAATAATGGATTTAATTTAAGAATTGATTTATTCATAATTTTTTGATCGTAATGGTCCTTCTTGTCGTTTAACAATTTTTGTTACCACAATTATAGTTAATAGTAAGTATAGAACTAAAATAACTGTAATAAGTATTGATTTTTTATTATATAATTTTACTATAGATAAATTTTCTATTATTAATTTTGTTAAATCTTGATTTTCATTAACTTGATTTTCATTTATTATTTCTTCTGAGATTATAATTAAAATAATACACATTATTGTTAAATTTATTTTAAACTTAAATTTTTCATTTGATGCGATTCTTCTTATGTATGTAAATAGAATTAATAAACCCCCTACCATTATTAAAAAAGTAATTATTGAAAATCATGATGAAAATATTATTTTATTTATAATTATTGCTATTAATGTTGTTTGTATTAATAAGATAATTCCTATTGATATGGGATTTAATATGAATGGAGTTAAAGTTGATAATAAAATTATTATTTTTATTAATATTATTTTAATTTCAGTATATAGTTTAATAAAATATAGATTTTGGGTATCTAAGATATGTAATTTACATTATTCTGATGTTTTAAAGGGTATCCTAATTTTAATTTACAAAATTAATATTTTTTTTAAATTATTAAAACTAATGAATTTAATTTTTTTTTCTTATATATTTGTTTTTTCTATTCTTTCATTAATTTTTATTCGGAAACATTTGTTACTATGTTTATTAAGTTTAGAATTTATGGTTTTATCTCTCTTGTTTTTAGTTTTATTATATTGCTTGATATTTTCTTATTATAATTTTTATATATATGTTTTTATAATAACTTTTTATGTTTGTGAGGGGGTCTTAGGACTTAGAGTATTAGTAAGAATAATTCGTTTTCATGGAAATGACTACATAAATTCTATATTTTTATGATAAAATTTGTTTTATATATTATTTTTATGATACCTTTAGTTTTTTATAATAATATTTGAAATTTATTTCAATTTTTTATTTTAATATTAATTATAATTTTTACTTTTTCTAATGTTGATTTTTTTTATACTAATATTTCCTACTATTTTGCTTCTGATTATATTTCATATGGGCTTATTATTTTAACTTTACTAATTTCTACTTTGATAGTTATTGCTAGATCCAAAATTTCTATCTTATCTAGAAACAATTTTTTTTTAGGGATAAACATATTACTTTTCTTGTGTCTTTTTTTGGTTTTTAGATTTTCTAATATGTTTATAATGTATATTTTTTTTGAATTTAGATTGATTCCTCTCATGATTTTGATTTTTGGTTGAGGCTATCAACCTGAGCGATTAATTTCTGGATTATATTTGTTTTTTTATACTCTTCTTGCTTCTCTACCTCTTTTGTTAGTTATTTTATTTCTTTATAATAATTATAATAGATTATTTTTTGATTCAAACTATATGCATTCTTTTTCTTTTTTTATTCATCTGTTTATAGTTATTGCATTTTTAGTTAAATTACCAATGTTTATATTTCATTTTTGACTACCTAAAGCTCATGTGGAGGCTCCTATTTCAGGATCAATAATTTTAGCTGGGCTAATATTAAAAATTGGTGGTTATGGGTTAATTCGTTTTATATTTGTATATGAAAATATTTTTTTAAAATATAGATATATTTGATTTTCTTTATCAATTGTAGGTTCAATTTTAGTGAGATTAATTTGTTTAATTCAAGGTGATATAAAATGTTTAATTGCTTATTCTTCAGTAGCCCATATAGGCATAAGACTTATAGGGCTATTAACTATAACAAAGTTAGGATTATATGGCTCCTATTTAATAATAATTGGGCATGGCCTATGTTCATCAGGCCTTTTTTGTTTAGCAAATATTTCTTATGAACGTTTATTAAGTCGTAGTTTTTTTTTAAATAAAGGATTATTGTTGTATATACCAAGAATATGTATAGTTTGATTTTTTTTTTGTTCTTTTAATATAAGATGTCCCCCCAGTATTAATTTCATTAGAGAAATCTTTATTATTAATAGAATAATTTTTTATTGAGATAAATCAATTTATTATATTTTATTAATTTCTTTTTTTACTGCTTGTTTTAGTTTTTATTTGTTTAGATTTTCTCAACATGGTAAATTTCACAATATATATAGATGTATAGGGTGTACTATTCGTGAATATTTATTAATATCTATCCATTTAATTCCTCTAGTTATAATTATTATAATATTATCATTATTATTTTGATAATTTAAGTAGTTTATTAAAATAAAGAGTTGTGGTTTCTTAGATGATTACTTATCCTTAAATTTTGGTTAAAATTAATTTTTATTTTTATTGGTTTTTAATTATGCTAGTAATTTCTTTAATTTTTATGTATTTTGGGCTTGTTTATATTTATTTCAATTATTCTATATTGTTAGAATTTAAATTATTCTCTTTTAACTCTGTTCCTGTTTATTATGTAGTAATCATAGATTGAATCTCATTAATTTTTTGTTCAGTTGTTCTACTTATTTCATCTATAGTAATCTTGTATAGAATTAATTATATTGGAATTAATAGTTATTCTTGTAATCGATTTCTTTTTTTAGTTAATTTATTTATTTTAAGAATAATATTAATAATTTTAAGACCTAATTTAATTAGAATTATATTAGGTTGAGATGGTTTAGGGCTAGTTTCTTATTGCTTAGTAATTTATTATAGATCGGTTAAAAGTTATTTAGCTGGATTAATTACTTGTTTAACAAATCGGCTAGGTGATATTGGATTGCTTGTTTCAATTTGTTGAATTATATCCTACGGTAGATGGCATTTCCTGTATTATAAGGATATATATAATAATTATATTTTTTATTTAATTATCATTTCATGTTTTACAAAAAGTGCACAAATTCCATTTTCTTGCTGGCTTCCAGCTGCTATAGCAGCACCAACGCCTGTGTCTTCTCTTGTTCATTCTTCAACTCTTGTTACTGCAGGAGTTTACTTATTAATTCGATTTTATAATGTTTTAAATTTTAATAATTATTATTTCTTATTTGTAAGAATAATAACTATAATTTTTTCTTCATTATGTGCAAGTTACGAATTTGATTTAAAAAAAATCATTGCTTTATCAACTCTTAGTCAATTGGGATTAATAATAAGTTTTTTATTTTTTGGTATGGTTGACTTATCTTTTTTTCATTTATTAACTCATGCAATATTTAAATCTTTATTATTTCTTTGTGCTGGAATTTTTATTTATTACATAAATGATAACCAAGATATTCGTATAATAGGATCTGTGTGTATTTATATACCTTTCACCACCTCTTGTTTTAATATTTCAAGAATTACTCTTTGTGGAATTCCTTTTTTATCTGGATTTTACTCTAAGGATTTTATGATGGAGAATATATCATTTATAGGGTTAAATTTTTTTGCTTTCTTATTATTTTATTTATCCCTTGGATTAACTGCTTGTTATAGATCTCGATTATTTTACTATTCAATAATTTGTAATTATAAATTCTTAACATATAATTTTATACACGAGGATTACAGACTTATGAAAGTCAGAATTTTTACTTTAACATTATTTTCTATTTTTACAGGAGGTGTACTTATATGAATTATTAATTTTGATTTACTATATATTGTTTTACCTTTAAAAATTAAGCTAATATCTTTATTAATTGTAATATTAGGTATTTGATTTGGACTTGAGCTTTCTAATTTTAATTATTTATTTAATTTAAAATACTATCTTTTTAATAGATATATGTGATTTATATATGGCTATTCTTTCTTTGCTTATAAATACATTTTTTCTTATGCATTGGTTAATAATAATCAATCTTCTTTTTGAGGTGAATACTATGGTGGTTATGGGTTAAGTTTTTATTTATTAAAGTTTTCTAATATTATTCAATATTATTCAAATAATAACATAAAGATTTTCTTAGTTTCATTTTTGTTATGATTTATCTATTTCATTTATTTTAATAGCTTAAATATTAGAGCTAAGTATTGAAGATACTTTCGTGAGATTTCTCTTAGAATAATTTAAAGGTTGTATAACCATCTTTTTAATGAAAGTAAAATGTTTTTATTAAACTACGTAAATAAAGAGATAAACGGAATTTAACCGCTTTAAAAATTAGTTAGCAGCTATTTTTAATCTTAATCTCTTTTAATTGGAATTTAATTCAATTTACTTATTAACAATAAGTTACCTCATTTTTGGCTTCAATTAAAACAAGAAGGACTAAATCCTTTATACTTAGGTCGAAATTAAGAGTAATTTTTTTTACTTCTTTGTTAAAGATTAGCTTTCTAGCACTTCTTGATTGCAAATCAAGTATTATAATTAAATATAATCCTAATTAGTTCAATTTAATATTCCATTAATTCATTCGTGAAAAAGACCAATAATTAGAATTACAATAAAAATTGCTGATGTGACTAATCAATATATTAATATAGATGATTTTATTGTAAAAATTATTGGAACAATAATAATAATTTCAATGTCAAAAATTAAGAAAATAACTGCAATTAAAAAAAAATGAATTGAAAATGGCAATCGTTTATATGACATAGGATTAAATCCACATTCAAATGGGGTTGATTTTTGTAAGTCAATAATAGATTTTTTTCTAATTATTATAATTAATATGGAAATAATTGACACTAAAATCAAGATGATTATCATAAATAATAACAATTTATTAATTATTCACTTTAGACACTAAACCCTCAAGTTGGAAGCTTGATATACTTTTTATAATAAGAGAATTATTTACCTCATCAATATACTGAAATATATAAAAATAATCAAACCACATCCACAAAATGCCAGTATCATGCTGATGCTTCAAATCCAACATGGTGATTTCTTGAGAAATGAAGGTTTATTATTCGTAATATGGATACTATAATGAAAATAGTACCAATAATAACATGAATTCCATGAAACCCAGTTCTTATAAAAAATGTTCTCCCATAAATTGAGTCAGAGATACAAAAGGGGGATTCAATATATTCATATAATTGAAGCATTGAAAAATAAATTCCTAAACAAATTGTCATAAAAGTTCTTTGAACCATTTGGTTATAATTTTTATTAATAATTGCATTGTGTGCTCAAGTGATTGTTACCCCTGATGAAATTAAAATTATTGTATTTAATATTGGAATATTCATAGGATCAAATGTCTTGATACCAAGGGGGGGTCATTTTAAGCCAATTTCTATTGTTGGAGCAAGACTGCTATGAAAAAAAGCTCAAAAGAACGACGAGAAAAAAAGTACTTCCGATACGATAAATAAAATTATTCCTAGTTTTATTCTTAATGCTACTTTCTTAGTATGTAATCCTTGAAATGTAGATTCACGAGTGACATCTCGTCATCATTGAACTATAGTTAAAATGATAATAATAAAACCTATGGTAAATAAATATATATTTATCTTGTGAAATCATAATACTATTCCTGAAGTAATAGTTATTACTCCAACTGATCCTGTAATAGGTCAGGGACTATTATCAACTAAATGAAATGGGTGATTATTCATAATTTATACTTCTCTTGAATATAAATTCGTTAGTGTCATAAACACATATGATTGAATAATAGCGACTGCTAACTCAAAAGCTATTAAAATAATAAATAAAATTATTCCTAATACTAAGATTATAGTATCTAAATTACTTCCTAATAAGGATATTAGTAGATGACCTGCAATTATATTTGCTGTTAAACGAACAGCTAATGAACCAGGACGAATCAAATTTCTGATAGTTTCAATTATTACTATAAAAGGCATTAAAATTGAGGGTGTACCTGTTGGTACTAAATGAACAAATATATTATTTGTATGGTTTACTCAACCATACATTATAAACCCTACCCACATAGGTAGCGCTAATGTTAAGGAAAAAACTAAATGGGATGATGCTGTAAATACATAAGGCAATAATCCTATTAAATTATTAAATATAATGATTATAAACAATCTTAATATTAGTAAACTTATACCCTTATATTTTATTAGTGAAATTAATTCTCTATGAAGCTTACTAATTAAAATATTGAAAACAATTATATTACTATTTTTAAGCAATCAAAAATTTTTTGGAATTATTAATATAAAAATTATAATTCTTATTCAATTTAGTGATAAAATACCAGTACAAGGGTCAAATACTGAAAATAAATTTGCTATCATTTTCAAATTATCTGATTTGTTGAAATTTCTTTTTTTTTTATTGGTTTATTTAGTGTATTAAAATATATAGTTGTTACTATTATAAATATAGTTACAATAAATAAAATTATTAAAAATGTTCATCAAATGGGTGCTATTTGAGGCAATAAAAATTATTTTTTTAATAAAATATTTTTAATTTGACAAATTAATGTTTTTGTTAAACTAAATTTTTTTATCATTAAGGATATTTGCTAATTACCATTATTTGGTTTAAGAGACCAATACTTGCTTTTAAGTTTCTTAATGAATATTTAGCAAGCCATGAAATAAATGATTTTAAGCTTACTCTTTCTACCACAATTGGCATAAATCTATGATTTGCACCACAGATCTCTGAACACTGACCAAAAAATAATCCGGGGCGATTAATTATAATTCTACCTTGGTTAATTCGTCCAGGAGATGCGTCAATTTTAACCCCTATGGAGGGGATAGTTCATGAATGAATAACATCATTTGATGTTACTAAAATTCGGGTATTGATATTATATGGGAGTACAATTCGATTATCTGTGTCTAAAAGACGAAAATCATTTAAAATTAAATCATTAGTTGGTTTTATATATGAATCGAATTCAATTTTTTTGAAATCTGAATATTCATAAGATCAGTATCATTGATGCCCAATTGCCTTGATTGTTACAAGGGGATTATTGATTTCTTCTAATAAATATAAAATTCGTAAAGATGGTAAAGCGATAAAAATTAATAAAAACGCTGGAAGGATTGTTCAAATAAGTTCAATTATTTGACCTTCTAATAAAAATCGGTTAATAAATTTGTTTAATATTAAGGAAATTATTATATATCTTACAATTACCGTAATTATAACAATAATCATTATTGTATGATCATGAAATATAATTAATTGCTCTATAATGGGAGAAACTGCATCTTGAAATAATAATGTTCTTCATGAAGAAATTTCTAAAAAAATTTAAATTTATAAATGAATCTTAAATTCATTGCACTAGTCTGCCACATTAGAATTATGAAGCCATTAAAGGTAATTCATAATAAGAGTGTTCTTGGGGAGGTAATTTTTGCAATCATTCAATTGATGAATTATTATTGTTAGCAAATAATGCTATTCGTTTGGAAATTATTCTTTCTCAAATAATAAAAATTATAATTATTACTCTTAATAAAGAGATTAATCTTCCAATGGAAGAAATAGAATTTCAAAGGGTATAAAAATCTGGATAGTCAGAATACCGTCGAGGCAAACCACTTAATCCTAAAAAATGCTGAGGGAAGAATGTTAAATTAACTCCAAAAAATATTGTTAAAAATTGTATTTTTAGTCATTTTGGATTTATTGTTAGCCCAGTAAATAATGGGTATCATTGAATAAATCCAGCTATAATAGCAAATACAGCTCCTATAGATAGAACATAATGAAAATGAGCTACTACATAATATGTATCATGTAAAACAACATCAATAGATGAATTTGATAAAATAATACCTGTTAAACCCCCCATTCTGAATAGAAATACAAAACCTGATGATCATATTATTGTAATACTAATTTTAGATGATACTCCATGTATTGTTGCTATTCATCTGAAAATTTTGATACCAGTTGGTACTGCAATAATTATAGTAGCAGACGTAAAATAAGCTCGAGTATCAACATCTATTCCAACTGTAAATATGTGATGAGCTCATACTACAAACCCTAATAAACCGATTGATAGTATAGCATAAACTATTCCGATATACCCAAATGATTCACTCTTACCTCTTTCTTGAGTAATAATATGTGAAATTAATCCAAATCCAGGTAAAATAAGAATATAAACTTCTGGGTGACCAAAAAATCAAAATAAATGTTGGTATAAAATAGGGTCCCCCCCACCTGAAGGATCAAAAAATCTAGTATTAATATTACGATCAGTCAATAATATAGTAATAGCGCCAGCTAAAACTGGAAGTGATAGTAGTAAAAGTAATGCAGTAATAACAACAGATCATACAAACAAGGGGGTTCGATCTAAATTTATACCAATTGTTCGTATGTTAATTACAGTAGTGATAAAATTAACTGCTCCTAAAATGGATGAGATACCAGCTAAATGTAATGAAAAAATTGTTAAATCCACACTTGCTCCAGAATGAGCAATATTAGAAGATAGAGGAGGGTATACTGTTCAGCCAGTGCCCGCTCCTATTTCAACTGAACTTCTAACTAAAAGAAGAATTAATGATGGAGGCAATAGTCAAAATCTTATGTTATTTATTCGAGGGAAAGCTATATCGGGCGCACCAATTATTAGTGGTAAAAGTCAATTACCAAAACCCCCAATTATGATTGGTATTACTATAAAAAAAATTATAATAAAAGCATGTGCTGTTACAATTACATTGTAAAGTTGGTCATTATTAAGGAGAGGTCCTGGCTGAGCTAATTCAATTCGAATAATTATTCTTAATATTATTCCTACTATACCTGCTCAAATACCAAAAATAAAATACATAGTTCCGATATCCCTGTGATTTGTAGAAAATAATCATTTTTTCATAATCAAGGTGTCTGATTTAAGTAGTAAACTGTAAATTTACTTAAGAAATAACTATTCTCTTGATAGGTCTTATAGTTTAATAAAAACATTAAATTGCAAATTTAAAATTGGTACAATCTAAGACTTACCTACTAAATTGGTTTTTTTAACTTTGAAGGTTGATAGTTTAAATAACTTAAAATCTTAATACATAGATTTTGAAAAAATTATTAGTGATAAAAAAGTAATATTTAACATTAAAATTATTAGTATTGACCGATTTATTGAAAAGAAATTTCATTTTATTGAAATTGAACTTATTATAATTGACATATATGCCGACCGTGTATAATAAAACATAACAATTAAGGATGAAATAATTATTACTAACAAGATAAGAAATTGATTATTTAATACTATTAATTCAAGTAATATTAATTTATTAATAAATCCTAGTATTGGGGGGACTCCTCCAAAAGATAGCATTATTAATCAAAATGAGATTTTTAATTTTAAATCAAATTCATTAATTATAACTTGATTGAAATAAAATACATTCATTTGTTTAATATAAGTAATGATACCAATTAATATAAATCTATAAATTAGTATATAAATTACTCAAATAGATACTTCGGAAATACACGCACATAAGTAACCTAAATTGTAAATTGACGAATAACCTAACATTTTTCGCATAGAGTTTTGATTAATTCCTATAGTTGCCCCAACAACTAATGAAATAATAATCGTTACTCAAATTGTTATATTTATATAAGACAAAATTATTAACGGTGGTACTTTAATTATAGTTAGTAAAACAAATACACATTCATAACTTAATCCATCAATTACTCTTAAAACTCAATTATGAAATGGAGCTATTCCAATTTTTAATATAATAGAAACAACTATAATATAACTTCTTAATTCGATTTCTATTAATATAAATATGATACCCATAATTAAAATAGCTGATCTAGTACCCTGAATAATAAAATATTTTATTATTGATTCAGATCTAAGAGAATTTTTTCTTGGTATAATTCCTAAAAAAGATATTAATCTAATTTCTAAACCAGATCATATTATTATTCAATTGTTGGAAGACACACAAATTATTACCCCAATAATTATTGTTGTGTAGTATAACATTTTTGTTGAATTAAAAATAATTAAAAAGAAGAAGGCTTTACTTCTATTATTAGGGTATGAACCTAAAAGCTTTAATTAGCTTATCTTTTTTAATATAAATTAGTGTAAGATGCACATGAATTTTTGAAATTCAATGATAAGTTTAATTCTTAAATTTATAATAGAAACACACAGTGCATAATTTATTCTATCAAAATAACCCTTTAATCAGGCACCCTATT